CCCATCCCTTTTGCTAATTTAGCCCTTAATACAGGATCATTCAAGTCAGGTTTTTTTGTTATTAGGATAGGTGAATAGATATTTAATATTAGATTAAATTCATCCCCCGAAAGAGCCGGACACGCTGATTTTTCATCATCCGGCTCGAGCAAGAATCAAAAGAACCGAACGTATCTAGAATATATATCTTATCAATATGAATGGTTATTCGGGAAGGATTTGCGTTCTTGTTCTTACAAAAAAAAGCTCAACACCCAAGTAGGCTTACAAGGTTGATCATGATCAAATGCTTTCTGGGTCGTCTCATACCTTGTGGCTGGTTTTTTTTCTCCAACATTTTTGGAGATTTTTTTTGTCGATTCAATTTTAATATATATTTTAAATAAAGGGTTTACTTGTTACTAATATAGCCTAGCCTCTATCTGTTCTTTAGATCCCTTGTTTCACTCCGATAGTATCATAGATCAGGTCAATGCAGAGGAAATGGATGCATTTCAATACTATTCAAACAATTTGAAAATAATAATTCATTAATTATTATTATATATAATAATAATATTTTTATAATAGGAAAAAAATATAATTTTTTTTTTTCGAATATCACACATTCAACTGGATCTTACGGAGCCCCTTCATGCATGACATGATTCAGGGTTGATCATAGAATAAAATTTCTTTACACGAACCAGCCTATCCTCTGTATAGGACTTACTTATACGGCGGTTGGACAAAAGACACGTTGGATTATGAATTTCAATGTGGCAGGGTTAAGGAGCATATACCTGCACAGCCTAATCAATAGTTCAAGTCACACACTCCCATAATCCTTTTTTTTTCGGAGAATTGCCTTCAACTAGTGATGTTATGTTAAATAACTAAATATAATATCAATATTATAGAGTTGAAGGAAAATGTCCAAATACATGGATTTTTTTTTTTATAATCCATACATGTAGCAATGAAATACTATTGTTCTTCCCCCAAACACAAAATGAGAGATTACAAATATCTATGATATACCCTTTAATTTTATTCTATAAGGGACCAGAAATACCTTGTTTACGTATCATTAAAAAATGCATTAACATAAATACGGCAGTAAGAAGAGGCAATACAAAAGTATGTAAACTATAAAAACGAGTCAAAGTGGATTGTCCCACACTAGCACTGCCACGCAATAACTCTACCAAAGGCGATCCTACTACAGGAATAGCGTCAGGCACACCTGTTACAATTTTGACTGCCCAATAACCAATTTGATCCCGAGGTAAGGAATAACCAGTTACACCAAAAGATGCGGTCAATACAGCCAGAACGACGCCCGTAACCCAAGTCAATTCGCGGGGTTTTTTAAACCCACCGGTAAGATATACACGAAATACATGCAGGATCATCATTAGAACCATCATACTTGCCGACCAACGATGAACTGATCGTATTAACCAACCAAAGTTAGCTTCCGTCATTATATATTGAACAGAAGCAAAAGCCTCGGTAACGGTTGGACGATAGTAAAAAGTCATAGCAAAACCGGTAGCTACTTGTACTAAAAAACAAGTAAGCGTAATTCCTCCTAGACAATAAAAAATGTTAACATGAGGAGGAACATATTTACTAGTTATATCATCTGCAATCGCCTGAATCTCGAGACGTTCTTCGAACCAATCATATACTTTATTGAGATAGGTAAAATGCTAAAAGCCCCCCCTCTAAGAACCGTATATGAGAATTTTATCTCGTACGGCTCAAGCAAACACACCTAAATAAAGGTTAAAGCCTCTTAATCTCTTTTTTTTCTTTTCGGCAGGTGCGAAGGAATAAAAATACGAAAGTAAATTTTTTTATTTGCGGTGATAATGCCAATATATCAAGTCGGCTCATCTATTTTTCTGTTAATTGTTATTGCGGGCCTCTTGAATATTCTCTTTTCCTATTTTATTCTTTGTCTTTTATTTTTTATTTTTTTAGACCGGGGCTTTTTTTATCAGTTATAGGAATTTATCTTGTTAAGACTCTATGAATTGATTGAAACCCTAGATTCATACTATAAACCACGATGACTCAGTAAAACCTAAAAGCTAAGCCCAAGGATTCCTTGAGTAAGAACCGTTGGATCATCACTTATTCAACCAATAGCAGAGGTATACTGAAAAAAAATACCAAAAAATTTGTCTGTTTATTAAAGAACATAAGCATTAAAGAGTTTGAAAGAAGAAAAATCTTTCGCTTTATAATGTCTAATTCTTTTTTTCAAAAGAAAAATTTGATTGAATCCGATCGCGAGGTCTGAATATTAAATAAATATGAATCATAGTTAAAATATTTCTTCATCCATTTTAGATATTCCGTGTTCCAGATACAAAAAAAATATCCGACGAAGTAGACCCATCTCTATCCGGATAAGATGACAGACTCGTTCTCTGTACTCTCAATAGGATCAATTATAACAAGTCACACACTCATATTCCGGAAATACAGAAAGAAAGAAATTCCGCGATCGAACTACCAAAAAAAGGCGTTAAAAAAAGAAAGCGTAGCCCTAAAAATGCATTTTGTATTGAAAGGATAGAACTTCTTGGTTCTTTTGAATTCCCTTTATCTTGGAGATTTAATTCATTGAAATTCCATCCAATAAAACAGAAGAATTATAAATTTCCAAAATAATACATAAGAATATTGCAAATAAAGCCATTGCAACTCCCATTAAAGGAGTAGTTCCCCATCCAGGAGCTACCTTACCATATTCCGAATTCAACGGTTTCAATAAAACCCCTACGGTAGTTGGTTTTGGACGAGATCTAGAACTACCCTCAACGGTTTGTGTAGCCATAAACCCTATATTTTGTTATTGAGATCTGTTGACTTTGTATACCATTCCATTGTAAATAAATGATTTTATCATAGATCCATTGGGGTCTTGAAATTATATAATAATGGAAACAGCAACCCTAGTCGCCATCTTTATATCTGGGTTACTTGTTAGTTTTACTGGGTATGCCTTATATACCGCTTTCGGGCAACCCTCTCAACAATTAAGAGATCCCTTCGAGGAACACGGGGACTAGTTGACGTGATGCACCTTCTGATATCATTTGATATCATTCAAATATCAGAAGGCGCATCACTTCAATTGAGATAATGAAAAATCATTTCACCTTTTTAGTTGGAACTTTCGGGGGTTCCCGAAAAAAGATAGCGAAAAAAATTATCCCTAGGGTCGAGACTAATAAAAATGTATAAACCAATGCTTCCATAGATTTTATTGTGGTTTACAATTATAGCTTCCATACCTGTTTACTCGAGATTATTTTCCCGATAATGATAAAAAGAAAAAAAAAGACGGTGATTCGTATCCTATGTCAAATCACAACAAAAATATAGGAAACAATTTTGTATTAGACTCCTTGTCTTCTTGTAGTTGGATCCCCAAGTTTTTGGAATGCTCCAAATTCTACCTGAGCATCTAAATCGGGGTCAATACCCGCAAAAACATCTCTGAACAAGGTTCTAGCCCCATGCCAAATGTGTCCAAAGAAGAAGAGTAGGGCAAAGGAAGCATGTCCAAAAGCAAACCAACCCCTTGGACTACTACGAAAAACACCATCAGATTTCAAAGTAGCACGGTCCAATTCAAAAATTTCACCCAATTGAGCACGTCTAGCATATTTTTTTACAGTAGCAGGATCGCTATAACTGACTCCGTTAAGTTCACCGCCATAGAACTCAACAGTTACACCTACTTGTTCAACGCTATACTTAGATTCTGCTCTTCTAAAAGGAACGTCAGCTCTAACAATTCCATCCCCATCTATCAAAACGACAGGAAACGTTTCAAAAAAGGTAGGCATACGGCGTACAAAAAGTTCACGTCCGCCTTTCTCTCTAAAAATGGGGTGTCCTAACCATCCAACAGCTATTCCATCGCCGTTGTCCATTGAGCCCGCTCTAAATAATCCTCCTTTAGCCGGATTATTGCCGATGTAATCATAAAAAGCTAATTTCTCGGGAATTTTAGACCAAGCTTCGGCTAAACTTTGATTTTCGGCTAGCCCAGCACTTACTCTTCGGTATATTTCTTGCTGAAAGTATCCCTGATCCCATTGATAACGAGTGGGGCCAAATAATTCGATCGGAGTAGTTGCTGAACCATACCACATAGTTCCGGCAACAACAAAAGCTGCAAAAAAGACAGCAGCGATACTACTCGAAAGAACGGTTTCAATATTGCCCATACGTAATCCTTTGTATAGACGTTGAGGCGGACGGACACTAAGGTGGAATAGACCTGCTAATATGCCTAATGTACCTGCTGCAATATGATGAGAGGCGATTCCTCCTGGAACAAAAGGATCAAAACCTTCCACACCCCATGCTGGACTTATAGGTTGTACTTTTCCAGTTAGTCCATAAGGGTCGGATACCCAGATTCCGGGACCATACAAGCCTGTTACATGAAATGCGCCAAAACCAAAACAAGCCACCCCGGAAAGAAATAAATGAATTCCAAAAATCTTAGGCAAATCCAACGAAGGTTTTCCTGTACGTTCATCAGAAAAGATTTCTAAATCCCAATACACCCAATGCCAAATAGCTGCTAAAAAGCACAAACCAGAAAACACAATATGTGCTCCAGCCACACCTTCGTAACTCCAAATACCCGGATCGGTTATAGTCCCCCCTGCAATACTCCAACCGCCCCATGAATTGGTTATTCCTAAACGAGTCATGAAGGGTATAACGAACATACCCTGTCTCCACATTGGATCAAGAACGGGATCAGAGGGATCAAAAACAGCTAATTCATATAGAGCCATCGAACCAGCCCAACCGGCAACTAGCGCTGTATGCATTATATGGACAGAAATCAAACGGCCGGGATCATTCAATACGACAGTATGAACACGATACCAAGGCAAACCCATAGAAATCCCCCTTTATCAAAGAAAAATGACACTATGTAACTTTATTGCATTAGAAAAGACTATGATTATCCAATGAACTTCTTTTTGTTCACTGGATTATCTCGGAACAAGGGTTAATTTTTATTCTATTCGATTGGTAATATATAGAACAATTATGTTTGTTAGGAACAAAGAGAAACAAATCTATTCTATATCCGATAAGTATCAATACGCAATGGGAAGTTAATACCATCTTGTATCAGTAAAAACTTTGCTACTTGGTGATTATTGGAAAGTAATATTCCTAAGAAATTTCCTTTATTTATTTTATTCTTTAAACTAAACTTTTATAATCTATGCATAACATATGATATTTTGGTATTATGAAGACAATAACTCTATTATTACGTTTCCACATCAAAGTGAACCATAGTACTTAATTTTTTCTTGGATTTAATGCCTATTGGTGTTCCAAAAGTTCCCTTTCGAAGTCCTGGAGAGGAAGATGCATCTTGGGTTGACGTATAGTGCGACTTGTCAGATATATTAGGTCGTATGGGATTTTCCCGTTCTCTCTCCCGATTGAGATATCCCCCCTTTCGCCCAAGAAAGATTGATTGAATCATAATAAATTTGGAGCGTGAAAGGCAATTAGATCCTTTTATGAGTTTTAGGGGGATTCAGATTAACATTATCAATTTAGAATAATTTATTTTTTATGGTTGGCTCGGTGGGACCAAAAAAATGAAGTACCAGGGCTCCGTTTATCAAAAACCCAATTACATTTTGGGAATATATTGCAAATTACTGGTATTATATATATTTACTTTAACTTTCTGTTTTGATTTTAAATCAAAATAAACAATTATAGAATAAACAAACGGTATTTTAATCTTACGAATAAAGTAAAAAATATGTTGAATTTTTAATTTGACGAAAGAAAAGATAAAAAAAATATGTGGTATTAGAAAAATTTGTCCTATATGTGCAAATAAAAATCGGGCAGATCTTTACCCGGAGTAGAGCATAAACCTAAAAGAATTCAAAAGGCCCATTCAAGAACAAGAAAATGACATCGTGATTTGGATCTCGATGAACTGATACATCAATGAAAAGGAAGTTCAATAAGTTTAGTAAATTTTATTTTTTTTAGTCTAAATTTTTAATTAGAATATATTATGGATAAATTATGAGTAATTGGGAAAAGGGGCAAAAAATAAAATTTCTTGAAAAATAGAAGAGAAAATAATTATAAATTATAATATAATCTTTTTTTTTTTTTTAACATTAAAATTGTGAAAACCTAAAAAAAAAATAAAAAAAGAATCGAATCTATACATTGATTTTTTCACAATTTTTTTTTGAACCGTTTGCATAAAAAGGTGCATGTACGGTTTCTAAGGGATGCCATTTTATCCTAATCAATCGACTTTATCGAGAAAGATTACTTTTTTTAGGCCAAGAGGTCGATAGCGAGATCTCGAATCAACTTATTGGTCTTATGGTATATCTCAGTATCGAGGATGATACCAAAGATTTGTATTTATTTATAAATTCTCCTGGCGGCTGGGTAATACCTGGAGTAGCTATTTATGATACTATGCAATTTGTGCGACCAGATGTACATACAATATGTATGGGGTTAGCTGCTTCAATGGGATCTTTTATCCTGGTCGGAGGAGAAATTACCAAACGTTTAGCATTCCCTCACGCTTGGCGCCAATGAGTTTTTTTTTGAGAGAAAAACAAATACGATGCCTTCACCATATTAAAAATGAAGTAATAATAGCATGGCACTTTGAATTCGATATGATAAAATTTTTTCTATTTTTTATTTTCAAAACATTCGATTTTGTATCGAAAGGGTAGTATGAGATGAATAATATTCCCAATTTTTTTTTGGGAGTCCGTTTCAGCGTCACAAACCTTTTTCATACCAAAAAAAAATTTCTGTTTGAAAGAGTACAAAAAAAGACTTTTTTCCTTATTTTTCGAATCAAAAAGAAACTTTGGGATTGCTGACTTATAGACGAAATAAATATAAAGCAACGGAGCCATCATAGTATTTCTAAACTCCTCCGAAAAGAAGGGTGGTAATTGGATCATTTACTGAACGGGATCTGATCGATCCTCTTTTTTTCTTTCTTTCATGGACAAAAGTAAATTCCATTGTAAAGCCGTATGCAATGCTAAAAAAATGCACGTACGGTTGTTCAATTCTATCTATATATTTTAATTTTATTCTGTATTTTTTCTATTAACCCCCTCGGGCGCGAAAGAAAAACCCCCCTTAAGGTATATCATCAGGGTAATGATTCATCAACCTGCTAGCTCTTTTTACGAGGCTCAAACGGGAGAATTTATCTTGGAAGCGGAAGAACTATTGAAATTGCGCGAAACCCTCACAAGGGTTTATGTACAAAGAACGGGCAAACCCTTATGGGTTGTATCCGAAGATATGGAAAGGGATGTTTTTATGTCAGCAACAGAAGCCCAAGCTCATGGCATTGTTGATCTTGTAGCGGTCGAATAAAAAAAAGAAAAAAGTTAAACATTTTTGTTTTCCATTTTATCTTGTCACTGGATTTATCTTAAGATTCTATTAACTAGAAAAGCATTTGGTTAGGATTGATCTAAACCTGCTCATTTTGTATATAATTCAGCATGCCAACTATTAAACAACTTATTAGAAACACAAGAAAACCAATCAGAAATGTCACGAAATCCCCCGCTCTTCGGGGATGTCCTCAGCGCCGAGGAACATGTACTAGGGTGTATGTGTGACTCGTTCAGATTATGAGCTGGAACAAAAGCAAATACAAAGAAAATAAAAAATTTTTCCGGTATCAATGATCCATACGGGTGAATAGGATAAAAATGAAAAATTCAAGTGACTCTCTAAAAAAAAGCTCTATTCATCTAATTTATGGTTTTTTTTAGTGTAAATCTAAAAAAAAATTTCCCATTGGTAGCGTTAACGTTATCCATTTAGCGGGAAATCCTTTTTTAAGAGAAAAAATTTATACTCCCTTTAATTTGCAAGAACGGACTAATAGGGTCAGCTATCCAGCTAACCTTCAAAATAAAATACCGTTACTATATAGGTGGATCTAATTGTGAAAGATTTTTTACTGGATAATTCATGGGTAGAGCCAAAAAAAGTTTGAACTGTACAAGTTATCAATATACAGAAATGAAATAAGGGGCTCCGGTGTATAGAGAGGACCTCACTGTTTAAGAAGGAACCATAGAAACGAAGGAACCCCACTATTTCTTTTTTTTTCTATATGAAAATAGAATTTTAAATTTCCATTTATTAATTAAAAAATTTTAATAAAATTTATTAGTTTTTTTGTCTTGTTTCAAGACGCAATGTTGAAAAAAAAACTAAAAATAGTGGTCGGGAAGGTTATAGCAGCAAAAGCCATTGGGATTTTTTTTATACATTGGAAAAATCCGTTTTGTTATTAATAGACCAGGAGGATAGAAAAGAATAACTCAATGAAAGAAAATCAATTTGTTATTCATCAAAGTTTCATTTATTCAATGACTAGAGTTAAACGAGGATATATAGCTCGCAGACGTAGAACAAAAATTCGTTTATTTGCATCAACCTTTCGAGGGGCTCATTCAAGACTTACTCGAATCATTGCTCAACAGAAAATAAAAGCTTTAGTTTCGGCTCATAGGGATAGAGATAGGCAAAAGAGAGATTTTCGTCGTTTATGGATCACTCGGATAAACGCAGTAATTCGCGAAAGGGGGGTGTGCTATAATTATAGTATATTTATGCACGATCTATATAAGAGACAGTTGCTTCTTAATCGTAAAGTACTTGCACAAATAGCTATATTAAATAGGAACTGTCTTTATATCATTTCAAATGAGATCATACAAAAAGAAGATTGGAAAGAATGCCCCGAAATGGTTTAAATGAAATTCCCCGGAGTTTATTCTCCGGGAGTATAGAATCGAAATAAGTCTGATAAAATACACTAAATATAGATAAAAAGAAACAAAAACATTCAAAATAAAAACGATTTTTCCCAATTTTTTATCTTACATTATGATTATGATACAAAAAAAAATCGGGAATTTCGGGGTTTTTTAGAACCAAGACTCAATCCATGTTTGAGTTCAGATTCCTTTTTTGATTCAATTACATTATTATAATTATAAATTTAAATTAAATAAATAAAAAGCACATTTTTTATTTATTTTTGGTTCTCAAACTATAAGTTCTATTAGTTGACTCGGTTCTTTCAAATTGTTTCTCATTATTAAGAAAGGGTAATAACGATAAAATACGAGCTTGTTTTATAGCAATAGTAATTAATCGTTGTTGTTTCAAGGTTAATCTATTTACCCGCCTAGATAAAATTTTTCCTTGTTCACTAATAAATCGACTAATTAAACTCATGTTTCTATAATCAATTCGATCCCCCGGTTGGATCGGGGGCAAACGCCTCCGAAAAGATCGCTTGGATTTAATAAAAGGTCGCTTGGATTTATCCATAGTTTGTTTAAGTTATGTACCGAAAATCCTACTTCTTAATTATAATTTTTTTAGGTCCAGCCGAAATAGGATTTGGTTTGTTTATTTTTCTTTTTTTTATTTATTTTTTATAATATTTATATATAAATAGAAAATAGAAAAAAATAGTAAATAATATATAATTATAATGAAAATCTTTTTGTCTTGTCCCTTTCATTGAAAGGATGATAGCCAGACGTTTTTATTTCTTTATCTCTCCATGAATGGTATGTTTGTAACAATAGGAACAGAATTTTCGTAATTCTAACCGACTTGGTGTATTGTGTCGATTCTTTTGAGTAATATATCTGGAAACGCCTCTTGATTCCTTATTAACACTCTTTCGAACACAACTATTACATTCTAAAATAACTTTAACTCGGACATCTTTCCCCTTAGCCATGACCCTCCTTTTTTTTTTTTATTCAAAAAATTTTTCTATTTTTTTCGACAAAAAAAAAAGAATTCGTTGCAATCAATAGAGTAATATATAGTAATAGTTTAAAAATTAACAATTATAGATTATAGTACGTAATCAAATTCAAAAAGTTTCTAACTAAACGTCTACTCACATTCTTTTTTTTAAGTATCTTGTATAATACTCTTATGCTAAATCCACTTTTTTTTTTCCGTTCTCTACCCCTCTACCTTTTCTTCTTTAATTTCTTCTTTAATTAATTGCCCTATTTTTTAAAAGGGCAATTAATTAAAAAAGGTAGATTTAACGTCATCAAAACTTGAGTTCAGACTCGAATGAAAAAAGGGGGTATTAGTCACAGAAAATCTATTCTATCTCTAATCCTCATTAAACCCTTACCGTGTTAATAACTAGAATGAAAAAACGGGAATGTCAACGCATCTGGGAAAAAACGATTGATTTCTATTAATAGACCGGCTAAAGACCCAAACCATAGAGTACTTAGTACCGGTGCTACGGAAAGATATGTTTTTAGATCTCGCATGGAAAACTCTCCTTCTTAATTTATTTAATGTATAAAATAAAGGTAATACATATCTAATCTATGAACAGATGTATATATAGATAGTCAAGGATTACTTGGGTTTGTAAAGGAAAAGCATATAATATATAATATAAAAGCTTTTATATGATATGAGAACAAAAAGAAGAAATGGCATGGCAAGATAAACAATGTCATTTTATGGTAAATTAAGGATATGGAAAACAAGACAAGGATTCTTTACAATTAGACTATTGTAACCAATTGAATTGAAATGAAAGGGATGTAGCGCAGCTTGGTAGCGCGTTTGTTTTGGGTACAAAATGTCACGGGTTCAAATCCTGTCATCCCTACCAAATTACTTTGACTCTATGAAGTAAGGAGGAATTTGTTGAAATTGGGTAAAATTAGATATTAAGGAATCCCTCATTTTTTGAGGGATACTAGATCTAATCAGTATCGTATGTATACAGGATTGTAGATAGAGTTTTGGGTTACAAAAAACGACACATCTATTGTGATTAAGAAAGCGCTCTTAGTTCAGTTCGGTAGAACGCGGGTCTCCAAAACCCGATGTCGTAGGTTCAAATCCTACAGAGCGTGATTCCATTCTTGCTAGGTCGAAGTTAATTCGCGAATTAGACTGAAATAAATAACAGAAAAAAAAAAAGAATCTAAAACTGACCCCCTTATCTCCACTCCACAGGAGGTCAAAAAAATTAATTAATTTAATCAAAAGTCCAACTGATCACCACGTCTGTATTGTAAATATGCAGTTACAAATAATCCAGCCAAAGTTATAGGAATTAGACCTAAAACGATTCCAAATAGAAAAACTTCAATCATTTCAATTCGTTTGAAACAAAAAAAAGAAAGGTAATATCTATCCCTAAAATTTAATTGGAATTGCCTAGGAATCTCAATAAACAAAAAATGTCAATTGCCACCTCTAAAAGAATTCGACATAAAGATTTCTTGAGTTGTTCATTCAATTAATTTCAAATAAGTCGTATCTTGTTCAAACCTATAAACAGAACGGAAGTTATAGTTAAAGCCGCTAGTAAAAAACCAAAATAACTAGTTAGAGTAGGCATGAAGGAGCTAAATGGAATATGTTCTTTTTATGCATATGTTTATAAAGCACTTACCTAAGTTTCAATTTTTAAAGGTTTGAGGAAAAATAAACAAAAATTAATAGTTAAAAATTTTTTTTAGAAGAAGCAGTTGTTTTTGATTCATCAACTATTACATTACTTTAAAGTAAGGGCGGTATAAAAAAAATGACTTATTATCTGTGACATCTACACAGCTCGTGATTTTGAATCAACAAATTTTTTGAAAAACTCTTGAATAAACTAATCTAATATTAAAAAAATAAGAACTCTGCCATAGAATTTAATTTAAAAATGTAATTTTTAATCGCTTTGATTATACCGAGAATAAAATTAAAAAATCATTTCGAGTTTGTTCTTTTTTTTTAGAACAAAAAGTTATGTTATAAAAAAAACGCTTTTAAATGAAAAAGGAACTCATTAGACTCAGCAATCGAGTTCATCGATCTAAAAAATATTTTGAATAACAAGAAAATTTTTTTCGCCCAATTGGATTCTAAGACTAGTAATTGTTATTAGCTTTGCCGTTAATACGTTTTATATTCCATAGAATATTTATTATATATTTATATATATAGTTAGGTAAAAAAGATTGGATCTAAGGAAAGAACCAGAATAAAAAAGGCCACATCACAAATGTTGATTAATAGAAAAAAAAATGAATCAAAATTTGTGTTTTCTTTTGATTCACAATTAACTGATTTCTTAAACTTCAACATAGGGAATTCCCCAGAACCTCTTCTAAAAAGAAAGGCGAAAAGGAGCCTTATAGATTTTTAGATTTTGCGTCTAATTAGAGTGGGAGAATTATTCCAGAATTTTTCACAAATTATTCAACTGTCAGAGTCTCACTTCCCCCGATCCTCGGCTTATGGCCAGAAATCGATACAATCATAAAGAAAAACTCTAGACTATTTGTATTTGATAAATTTTCTATATAAAAAAATTTTAATGGTGCCTAGTTCCATATGGACAAACAAGAAAAAAAGGAAGA